AGTTTATGATCTGAACGAGTCGCACATACACCCTAGTACATGTTCCTCGACGCTGAGGGCATCCCCGAAGCGCGGGGGATTTTGTGACATTTCTGATTGGCTGTCTTGTATTTCTAATAAGTTGTTTAATCGTTGGCATGTTGAATCATATACATAATGGGCTGGTTTAGATCGATCCTAACCGTATGATTATGAATGACTTTTTTTTATTCAAAGAATAGAATCGATAGATCAATAGAATCATCAATCAATAGATATAAAAGTCATAGAATATTAAACGCGGCAGGGTTCATTTTAAATCACGAATTGACGCGAAATTCAGGCTATTTATTGTCATTCAACCGCTACAAGATCAACAATTCCATAAGCTTGGGCCTCTGTTGCTGACATAAAAATATCTCTTTCCATGTCTTCGGATACAACCCAGAAGGGTTTCCCCGTTCTTTGTACATAAACCCTTGTCAGGGTTTCACGTAGTTTCAGCAGTTCTCCCACTTCCAGGATGAATTCTCCCGTTGCTACTTCAGAAAAAGAACCAGCGGGTTGATGGATCATTACCCTGATGATATAAGATAAAAAAGGTTTCTCTATTTCGCATGATGAGGGGAAGATAAAAGAAAGATAAAAGAATAACAAGAAAAAAGATAGAATCGAACAACCGTACGGGCATTATGCATTGCATACGGCTCTACAATAAAATTGACCCTTACCTTCAAAAAAATAGGATCAATCAGACCCCGATCGGTAAATGATCAACTTACCACCCTTCTTTTCGGAGGAATTCAAAAATACTATGATGGCTCCGTTGCTTTCTATATTTATTATATTTTTTTGTCTGTGATTTGTCTGTCATTCAGCAATCCCAAGGTTGCTTTTTTGTTTGATCAAATAAACTAAGGAAAAAAGAATCTTGTTTTTTTTTCGCTCTATACTATAAATATTGTTAAGAGACCTCTGGTGTGAAAAAAGTTTGTGACGCTGAACTGGACTTCCGATAATAAAATAGGAAATACCTTTTTCTCATATTACTCTCTCGATACATAATCTAATGTTTTGAAAACAAAATTTCTTATATCGAATTCAAAGTGCCATGCTATTATTACTTAAATATTCATATTTCATATGGCGAAGGCATAGTCTTCTTTTTTCTCTCAAATAAAAGCCTCATTGGCGCCAAGCGTGAGGGAATGCTAGACGTTTGGTAATTTCTCCTCCGACCAGGATAAAAGATCCCATTGAAGCGGCTGATCCCATGCATATTGTCTGTACATCTGGTTGTACAAATTGCATAGTATCATAAAGAGCCACCCCCGGTATTACCCATCCGCCAGGAGAGTTTATAAACAAATACAGATCTTGGGTATCATTCTCCATACTGAGATATATCATAAGACCAATAAGTTGATTTGAGATCTCGCTATCAACCTCTTGACCTAAAAAAAGTAATCTTTCTCGATAAAGTCGGTTGATTAGGGTCAAATTGTATCCCCCCGGAACCGTACAGGCGCCTTTTGGCGCATACGGTTCAAAAAAAACAAAAGAATCAATGTGTAGATTCCTATACTTTTTCTTTTTTCATAGCAAGTTCCTTCTAACTTATAATGATTTCCTTGATTTTTCACTAAACACGAGTTTGTCTTCCTTTCCTTATAACTTAACTATTAACTAGAATATAAAAAAGAATTCATTAAACTTATCCAACTAACTTTTCATTGATGGATTCTTTCATCGAGATTCAATCCAAATCACGATGTCATTTTCTTGTTCTTAAATGGGCCCCTTTAATCTTTTTAGGTTTATGCTCTACTCCGGGTAAAGATCCGCCCTATTTTTATTTGCACATATAGTACAAATGCTCCCATTACCACTTCTTTTAGTTATCCCTTCTTTTTTTTTTCAATTCACGCATTCCGTAAAATAGTTGAAGGCTTCATGCATATTACTCAATTGATTGATTAACAGAAGAGTTTGAAATAACTTCTACTTACAAAAAAGAGATTTCTTTAAAAAAAGGAATCCTTTATGATATAAAATAGATACTACTTGGTTTTTTTAAACGGAGCCTGGATACTTCAATGTAGTAGTCCAACTAAGCCAACCATAAAATCTTCTAATTGATAATAGTAATTCGAATCCCCCCCAAAAAGTGGATCTAATTGCACTTCACGCTCCAAATTTTTGATGATTCCATTAATCTTTCGTGGGCGAAACAGGGGATATCTCGAGTGGGGAGAAAACGGGAAAATCCCATATGGCCCAATATATCTGACAAGTCGCACTATATGTCAACCCAAGTTGCATCTTCCTCTCCAGGACTTCGAAAAGGTACTTTTGGAACACCAATAGGCATTAAATGAAAGAAAAAAGAACTAAGTACTATATTTTACTTTGATGTGGAAACGTAACAAAGCCTTTATTATTATTATCTTTATTTATCTTTATCTAATATCTTTATCTTTAATTTATTTTATTATTTTATTCTTTATAATTATATTATAAT